TCCGTTAGATAGGAACAGATTTGATAAATATTGATAACTCTCGGATAGAGTATTAGAACGGAAAAATCCATTAGATTTAGATAATGAACTATTGGTTCTAAGCCATCTCTGGCGATGAATCAACAATTCGAAATGGTTTTCTTGCGTATTCTTGATAAACCAGCGTTTATATATATATTTAGAAAGATCTGTTTGGAAAGTAAGAAGTCCCCTTGACATCTCTTCATCTGCAAAGAATTCTCGATGTGAAAACACAGAGACAAAAGGTTGATCTTGGAATAGGAAAAAGAGTGGATCCGCGGGGTCCCAAATGAATTGGCTTATTCGAAAAAAGCCTTGTTCTTTGGAAGATCTATCTCGTGTCTGGTACTGCATGGTTCCACCCTGCAAGAACTCCGGAGCATTCTCTTGAAAGAACTCCAAATCATTCTTTTTAAAGAACCCCGAATCATTCTCTTGAAGCTCATCCTCTTCATCATAAAGGATCCGCTTGTCCCGAAAGGACCTGGCCCAATAGGGAAATCCCAATTCATTGGGCCTTTCGATACAATCAAATAGAAAGCCCCAAGGGCGCCATATTCTAGGAGCCCAAACTATGTGATTGAATAAATCCTCCTCTATCTGTTCCGGGTCAAGGACTCCTTCCCCTTCTTCAAACTCCGATTCATATTTTTCATAGAGAAATCTCTGATCAACGATAGAAGAAGATCCATTTTGAATCATATTTAAGGGATTCTTTGGTTCGGACCGAAGAAGCAATGTCACTCGATCATTATCAAACTGACTGCAATCTTTTTCTGTCCGTGAGGATCCCACCAGAGCGCCTTCTACTTCTAATAGGCCATGAACTAGATCAGAATCAGTCTCAACGAGTCCATAAGAAGTGATCCCATTTTTTTCATAAGGTCCGGGTATAGACCAAAGGTCCTGAGCGACCGATCCGGCAGAACAACTCAAAAGATAAAGAAGTATCGTTAATTTCTTCATGCTCGTTCCAAGTTCGAAGTACCATTTGTACAAATAAGAATCCCCCTCGTTACATGATTTCTTCTTCATATAGATAGATATAGGATCTATGGAGCAATTACTTAGAAGTACATTTTGTGAAACAACCCTTCCTATCTGATAGAAAAGGATCCCATGATCCTGAACCGATCTTACCTGAGATCGCAAATCCCAAGTTTGTCTATGAAGAGCAGATCTAATTATATTAGTGTCTATAATGGATTTCTTTTGTATAATACTAATCGATAGGGCCTCATTGGTAAGTGCTACAAGATCTCGTACATTGGAACCCATAGTTATGGACCCGAATCCATTAGTACGGAACATTTTCTTTTCCAAGTGAAATCCCCTAGTATATGAAAGAGTGAAAAAGTTCTTTCGTTGTTGTGAAATAAGAAGCCTTCGTATCTTAATGCATGTATTTAATTTATTCGGAGCTATTAGAGTGGGATCGACTTTTTTGGGAATATGAGTCGAAGCAATAACAAAAATATTTCTAGTAGAAGATCTTTCATAATCCCTGGAGAGATAGTTCACTAATAGACCGGGGGATAAGTCATTCGACTCATTCAAATTCAGATCATGAATGTTTGGAATCCATATTATGCAAGGAGACATTGCTTTTGCTAATTCGAATTGAAGGGTGATATAAAAGCGGTCTATTTCCGGCATCATATCCATAGGTAGCGCACTCATCATAGTTAGAAGCTCCAGCTCCGTATCAAGGTAACGGTCGATATCGTCATTATCATCAATATCGTCAATATCATCAATATCACTATCATCAATATCACTATCATCAATATCACTATCATCAGTTTCGAAAATATCCTCCTCACTATCATCAATATCGTTACTATCATCAAAAAGATAACCCTTAGGAGCGATATCCAGGACCTTGTTCAGAAATACTGTAATGAAAGGAACATAGGAGTTTGTCGCTAGGTATTTGACCAAATAGGATCGTCCAGTTCCTATAGAACCTATCACTAAAATACCCCTAGGCGGGGATAGGGCTAAGCGGAGCGAAAAGGGTTTCCCATGAGATGGAAAATAAAAACGACTAGCCCCACACAGGGTTTGTGAATAAGTGATTGTCTGATAATGAGCAAGGAATATCCGTCTTTCTGCTAAGCAGGATGTATTAAACTCATAATTCATTAGATACTTTTTATGAATGTCAACTAAATATCGTAAGTAAATTGTTCCCGGTTGTTCAATCATTTGATAACCAGAGTTATTCTTTGAGAAATGATCACTATGAGTCAGATTCAATAGAATTTCATCAATCCTTTTTTCTGTCGTTAAGGTAGAGAACTGAACCAAGAATTCTCTTTCCTTATTATCAATCAAATCACTTTTCAAGACCCAGGATTCTATTTTATCATCAATCCAATCACTATTCACGTTTTTTCTTTTTCTTATGAAGGAATAGAGCGCTTTACTTGTATGACTTAGATGTCTCGTATTTCTCGAAAAAGCGATTCGATTGATG